TTATGATATGTTGGGAATTTCTTATGATAATCATCCACGCCTTAAACGTATCTTGATGCCTGAAAGTTGGATAGGCTGGCCTTTACGTAAGGACTATATTACTCCCAATTTCTATGAAATACAAGATGCTCAGTGATTGATAAGAAACTAATGTTCACGTATATGACACGATTCCAGATTTCAAGTCAAGGAATACTTTTACGTTCTGTTCTAGATGAAACAGAGTAGCTTGATTCTACTTCGTATTTTAGATGAGCTTATTTATAGAGGGTTCATTGATATTATTCCCCAACCCCATCCCCAACCCAATTTTTAAGATATCCATTTTTAATAAGCAGAGACAATAGAATGAATCAAAAGGGTTCTGTACCATGAACTTTGTACCGCGCGTATCACGTAGATAAATCCCAGAAAGTAAGATAATTAAGAGTGAAGAAATAGAATATGAAGGAAAATTCGAAATTTAACAATCAAAAAAGATCGGATTTTATTTGTACTGTATATGAAATGCATCCTGTCCATTTTTCTCCCTCAACCCCTATGGACTAGACTTTTTTTGTTTTAGCCTTTTTGATATTTTTAATTGATATTTTCATTTTTAATATAATACTTGTTTTTATTTTTAATATAATACTTAATTAATTTAATATAATACTTGTTTTTATTTTTAATTTTAATATTTTTTAATTTTAATATAATACTTAATTAATTAATATTAATTTAATATAATACTTAATTAACCAACTTATAATTATAATACATTATAATACTTAATTAACTTAATTATTAATTATTTAATAATTATTTATTAATATTTAATAATTATTTATTAATATATTAATTATTAATATATTAATTTTAATATATTAATTATTTAATATAATATAATTAATATAATACAATTAATATAATACTTAATTATATTACTTAATTATTAATATAATACTTAAAATTAATATAATACTTAAATATAATATTAATATAATACTTAAATATAATACTTAATTATTAATTATATCCTTAATTATTAATTATATCTTAATTTTAATTATTTAATTATTATATCTTAATTTAATTATTATAATCTTAATTTAATTATTATATCTTAATTATTACATATTATTTTATTAATTATTACATATTATTTTAATTATTATGTTTTTTAATTATTAAATTATTATATTTAATTATTATATATTATATATTTATTATTATATAATATATATAATATAATTAAGTATAAATAAATATATAAATAAATAAAAATAAATAAAATAAGTATATAAAATAAGTATAAATATAATAATAAATAAAATAAATAAGTATAAATAAATATAATAATAAATAAATAAATAAAATAAATAAGTATAAATAAATATAATAATAAATAAATAAATAAAATATAAAAATATAATAAAAATATAATAATAAATAAAAAATATAATAATAAATAATAATAAAATAATAAATAAATGTAATAAAAAATAAATTAAACTTTTTGAATGAAAGAGGTCATATATAAACACAAAAAAGAAAAGGGAGCATAATCGAATTTTTTACCATACATCTATTTTTGATTTTACTCATCTTAAAATGATATGGTCTATAGCTATAGACCCGGATGAATAAGTATATATCATGCTCTAGACTATTAACGTAATGAATATGTATCCCGACCTATCTCAATGAATTTCTATGAGTATTTTTCTGATAATTAATCACGTGTCAGGAACCAGATTTGAACTGGTGACACGAGGATTTTCAGTCCTCTGCTCTACCAACTGAGCTATCCCGACTATTTTCCATGCATTGCCTTATCTTACTAGGGGCTTGTGTTTATGTCCATTAAAAGGACAAAAAAGTTTTAAAACCCTTACCTAATCCCTGAAAATTTTTTGGTCTTAAATAAAAAGGAGGACCTTTTGATATTTATAAGTGTAAGGATAACCTAACAATATAGATTGTGAATAGTGAAAAATTCAATACTCGGGAGTCTTTGTACATATATCTTCTTGTACGTGTATTGCACAAAAACTTGTGCTAAACTAAACATAAAACGCTCGGATCTTTTTGCGAAAGAGTAGAGTAAATGGAAAACATAGTGAATTTTGAGTCACCGACGGAAAAGAGGAAAAATACTTAAGAGGTAAAATGGTTTTTTGGGGATAGAGGGACTTGAACCCTCACGATTTCTAAAGTCGACGGATTTTCCTCTTACTATAAATTTCATTGTTGTCGGTATTGACATGTAGAATGGGACTCTCTCTTTATTCTCGTCCGATTAATCATTTTTTTTTTTCAAATGATTTGATCACTGAATATTCGACTCTTACTTCAATTTAGAATGGATTCGCAATAACTCTTTAATTTTTCATAAAATTTTGAATTTATTATAATTATATAAAAATTTATTATAATTATATAAATAATTATTATGGATTTGGGTCGTGATTAATCGTTTGATATGTCAGTATATATACGTGCGTATTAGGTATATAGGGTTATCTTTTCTGTAATTTAGATAGAAAGAGGAATTCCAGCTACCAACGCAATGCAATCAACTCCATTTGTTAGAACAGCTTCCATTGAGTCTCTGCACCTATCCTTTTTTCTCAAAACAAGGATTTGGCTCAGGATTGCCCATTTTTTATTCCAGGGTTTCTCTGAGTTTGGAAGTTACCACTTAGTAGGTTTCCATACCAAGGCTCAATGCAATCAAGTCCGTAGCGTCTACCAATTTCGCCATATCCCCTTTTGATTTGAGATCGGAATCCTATTGGGATCCCTTCTACTTCTTTTTTTTTCTTTACTTTAGAAGAAACGATTAATTAGATACTGATTCCTATAGCGAAAAAACTTTTACTGCTATTTTTTACCTATCCTCTTTTGTTTTAATCTCTATCAGATGACCTATATTTATCCAATCAAAATTGGATTCTATCATTGATGTATCCGCAATTCAATATGGATAAGATATATCCCATATATCTATGTCTCTCCCTCCTTCATTTTTCCAGTGGAATTTGGAATACTGGAACGGTCGATATTCATTCTTCTCTTTTTTCGTGCTATTGCCTTGCTTTCCGAATGAAACCAGAGGAATGTCTCATTATGATCTGGATTGTATCTTTATCCTTATCTTTTTTTTTTCTTAGAACCGATCTGCTATAGTGCATATAACTAATATTCTAATAATATAATTAATAGAATACGCTGTTCTAATTGGATTTTTTTGTATTTTTCTTTTCTAATCAAATCAAAACTTTATTTTATTAGCCAATTCATAAATTCATATCTTACGTTCAATTTATAATTTTTAATTATAAAATTATAATTATATAATATGATTCAATATAAAATAATAATTATAAAATAATAATTCAATTTCAATATAATCAAATCAATATCAAATATCAATATAAACAATCAATATAATCAATCAACAAAATACAAATTATATTAAAATTAGAATTCTAGAATTCTATATAATTTCTATATAATTAAATTATAATACAATATATAATTTACAATATATAATTATACAATATATAATTACAAATTAAATTATAATACAATATAAATTAAATTATAATACAATATATAATTACAATATATTATAATATAATACAATATATAATAATAATACAATATATAATAACAATATATTATAAATATATTATAATATAATACAATATATAATAATAATACAATATATAATAACAATATATTATAATATAATACAATATATAATACAAATAAACTACAATATCAATCAATATCAATAAAAAATTATAAATAAAATAAATAAATAAAATGAAATAATAAATTCTTAATTTTAAATATATATATTAAATATAATTAAATATATATAATATAAAAATAAAAATTAATATATTAATATAAATAAAAAATAAAAATGAAATATAAAAATATAAAAGGAATAAGAATATAATGATATAATAATATAATGTAATATAATAATATAATGTAATAATATAATGAAATAATATTTATTTAAATATTAAAAATTTAAATAATAAATTAATTAAATTATTAATTAAATTAAATAATAATTAAAAATGAAATAATAATAATAAATTAAATTTTAGTAGAAAATAGGATGTTATGGCTTTATAAAATATATGGAATATAATGGAATGTATGAAATATAACATATAAGATAATATAAGATACAAAGAATATATAATTATAATACGCATGAGATTGAGATAAGAAAGAAGAAAAAAATAAAGAAATTGCTAATAGTGAGGATCCTCACTATTTCCGGAATTCCTATGCATTATTTTTCTTTTCTGTTTCTGTTATATGAGCCCGCTTAGCTCAGAGGTTAGAGCATCGCATTTGTAATGCGATGGTCATCGGTTCGACTCCGATAGCTGGCTTTTCCCTATTTATTATTTTCTTTTTCCACGATTGATGATCTCCCCTCGAGATCAGAGAATATTGAAAAGACTCCTCTCTTTTTCTCCAAATGTCGAGTTGCTCATCTGTTATATTATGTTATGCCGCGGTAACTTCCAACTATGAATAAAAAATTGGAGTAATTAGACCTCTACAAAACAAATCATAAAACGTAGCCTTAACCTTCTAATTACTTCTAATTACTAATTATATATACTAATTACTAATTATATATAATTATATAATATATATAATTATATATAATATATATAAATAAAAATAATAAATAATAATAAATATATATAATATATATATAAAATATAATATATATATAAATTATAAATATTATAAATAAAAATATATATAAATTAAAAAAAATATATATAAATTATAAATAAAAAGAATAATAAACAAAAATAGTAAATAAAATAAATAAAACATATACAATATACAATAAAATCTGTATATTGATACAGTCCATTTAATTCTTGTTTTGTTTGTAGTGCTTCTGTAGATTTTTCTTTGCTTTGTTTATGCGTTAGTTCAGTCTTAATTTAGATTTTTTCTGCAAATTTCAATTCAATAATAAAATAAAGGAGTTTTTATGTCTCGTTACCGAGGACCTCGTTTCAAAAAAATACGCCGTCTGGGGGCTTTACCAGGACTGACCAGTAAAAGACCTAGATCCGGAAGTGATCTTAAAAACCAATTGCGCTCTGGTAAAAGATCACAATATCGTATTCGTCTAGAAGAAAAACAGAAATTGCGTTTTCATTATGGTCTGACAGAGCGACAATTACTTAGATATGTGCATATCGCTGGAAAAGCCAAAGGATCGACGGGTCAGGTTTTACTACAACTACTTGAGATGCGTTTGGATAACATCCTTTTTCGATTGGGCATGGCTTCGACCATTCCTGGAGCCAGGCAATTAGTTAACCATAGACATATTTTAGTTAATGGTCGTATAGTAGATATACCAAGTTATCGTTGCAAACCCCGGGATATTATTGCTACAAAGGATAAGCAAAGATCAAAAGCTCTGATTCAAAATAATATTGCTTTATCCTCTCACGAGGAGGTGCCAAAACATTTGACTATTGACTCATTCCATAATAAAGGAATGGTAAATCAAATAATAGATAGTAAATGGATCGGTTTGAAAATAAATGAGCTCTTAGTCGTAGAATATTATTCTCGTCAGACTTGACCTAACAAAAATAACAAGGAAAGGTTCGGATAATTTTGCTCGCTTTTCGCCGATATCGATATAAATAGAATATATCTAATATAAATCTAAGCTTAAGCTAAGGGCTTTTTTTCCAGATTTTTCCAATTTATGTATCACAACAATCGGCAGTAAAATTCTCATTCCTTTTTCGCACTTTTCGGTATTTTTTTACATACCACAGTAATTAGGAATAGAAAATCAAATAAGGGTCTTATATTATAGAACTTATATTATAGATTATATTATAGAATGGAAATAATGGTATAAATTGTTACTTGATACATTGTGTTAACTAACCTTGGTGAATTAGATGAAGGTACAGAAACGGAAAGAGAGGGATTCGAACCCTCGGTAAACAAAAGCCTACATAGCAGTTCCAATGCTACGCCTTGAACCACTCGGCCATCTCTCCTACATAACATAATATTATTATTGACCATAAACCGAGTGAATAGCGAGTAATTCATATTATTGCAGTATAGGTACAATCAATCTATTCTAATAGAAATGTAAAACTTTTCCTAAAATCTTCAAATAAAATAAAAATATTTAATATTTCTTTTACTTCTATTCTAGGTATAGGTAATAAAAGAATAAAAAACTCTTTTTCTTGTTAGGGGGATATCCATTAATGTTTGTTAAGACGACGATCTTTCCTTTTTTTTTTATTTATATTATACCGGATAAGACCAATAACTTAACTTAGAATAAATCAACTGAAAAGAATCTATATTTTAGACTAGGGTTACATTTAGACTATGGTTCTATAGGAATAAAAAATGCTTTTCCGATCCCAGATTTTTCAACGGCAACTCCTCTAATTACTTACCCCATAGATCTATTTATTACAAATGGATAAATTGTTCCATAGATTTTTCTATTTTGACTGTATAGTGTATACACGTTATACAAACAAAAAATGATGGTGACTTTTTTTTTATAGAATAATTATTCTATTCTTTTTTTCCTCTTTGAATCATGATCAAATCAAAACTTCTCGAGTTCTCAGAATTTGTAGATAGTGTAGGAACATAAAGTCCCTGATTCTTAAACTTAGTTAAATGAAATTAGTAATAGTTCCGTTCATTGGGATACTACAAAATTTGGATGAAATACAATCATATTCAAATATTTTCTATCTCTCCCTGCCAAAAGGACACAATTTGAGTGGAAAGTCTATATTTTTTTAGAATTAGTCTCTTTTTATGTTATTTTGTACTGTACAATTCCTTTGTTTGTGAGATCATTTTCCCCGAGGGGAAATGAGAAGAATTATAGAATGGGTTGCTAATTATGCCTAGATCTCGGATAAATGGAAATTTTATTGATAAGACCTCTTCAATTGTAGCCAATATCTTATTACGAATAATTCCGACAACTTCAGGAGAAAAAGAGGCATTTACCTATTACAGAGATGGTGCGATTTGATTCTTTTTTTTTTTTTTTTCTTTTTTTTAGCTATCGGTCTTACGAGAAAGAGACATGTTTCGGGTTGAGGATAGAAAGAAAAAAATTATATGGAAATAAACCTACGCTTGGTGAAGGTGAAGTTTGGAGATAGAACAATGCCTTCTGTCGTGTATCCTCGATTGATACGGCCTCAGATGCTTCAATCATCAATTTTAGTATTGAGCGAAAGGTTACACCTATAGGTTAGGTTCTATCTATATTGCAGGTTAATCCTAGTCTACTTTACTAGTACAAATAGGTGGCATAGGGGAATAGGTGGCATAGGGGAAGAAGCACTACACCTAGGAATCAACAACGCGAAAACTTTGTTAAAAATTACTCCCTTTACTTACTTGTATCGGGACTAAGAAGAATGGTTGGGACAACAAACATCCATCTCGTTTGTATTTTGGATACCCGTATAACCATCGAAGATTGTTGAAGTGACTAATTCCTGGAAATAGGGGCGCTAGGGACAAAGAAATTGTTGGAGTTACCATTTCTATTATATGATTGGTGTTAAGAAAAAAACCTCTTGCAGGAAGGATGGCTAGAGATTTCTTGTAAAAATACCAGCTCCTATCAGTTCATAAAAGGATATTTTTTGATCCCACGGATTATTCCTTTTAATACTATGCACAGAAAGGAGGAGCCGTATGAGATGAAAGAAAATCTCACGTACGGTTCTGGAACGGGGATTCTTTGAATAGAATGACGACCGTAACGGATGTCAGCTCAATCTGAAGGAAATTATGCGGAAGCTTTACAAAATTATTATGAAGCTACGCGATCAGAAATTGATCCCTATGATCGAAGTTATATACTCTATAACATAGGCCTTATACACACAAGTAATGGAGAGCATACGAAGGCTTTGGAATATTATTTTCGAGCACTAGAGCGGAATCCATTCTTACCACAAGCTTTTAATAATATGGCCGTGATCTGTCATTACGTGCGACTATCTCCACTATAGAAAGAGGGAAAAAAGGATTAAATTGGCTAGTACTAGTAAATTAAATATAAATACTAGAAGAAAAATAACTAGGAAAAAATGGGCTTTCTACATATGCATCGTAAAAAGCAACGATTTTTATAAGCTGTAGCAAAGAAAGAGATTTCACGGGAACAAAATACCAAATATGAAGAAATGGGTGTGGCCTATATACTTTTTCTATGGATAAAGGATCGAATTGATAGAAGAAGCACCGTAAAGATCAATTAGCGGGGTTCTCAGTTAATACAAAAAGAACTGCTTATTTATCTTATGATATAAGATAAAAATTAGGAATCAACTTATGTAATAGAGTCGATCCACTAAGATATTGAGCAGCGGTGTAGCATCAGATCCCAAAGATAGTAAGTCTTTTTTCTTATATTTTATAGATTATAGAAGAAAGTCTTTTTTAAAAATTCTATATGAATTTCATATATGAAAGCGAGATAGTTACCTTTCAGAAAATGCTAACGATATAGATATAAATAAGGAAATACCATCCTATGTTGCATTCTTCTGAAGGTGGGAGAAAAGATAAAACGGATTTTTTGATTAAAATTAGAGTTTAAAACTTATGTAATTAACTTCTTCTGCTAACCACCCCCCCAAAATGGGATAAATTTATCAGAAATTTAATTCAGTTAGATAGAGTAGATTAAGACAGGACGTCTAAAGAACTGATTGCTGAGCCGTATGAGGTAGGAAACTCTCAAGTACGGTTCTAAGGAAAGGAATTAACTTACCTATTCCGACCGGGGAGAACAGGCCATTCGACAGGGTGATTCTGAAATTGCGGAGGCTTGGTCCGATCAAGCTGCTGAGTATTGGAAACAAGCTATAGCGCTTACTCCGGGTAATTATATTGAAGCACATAATTGGTTGAAGATAACGAGGCGGTTCGAATAAGACCACCTCTCCTTTTTAATTCATGAAAATGGGTTAGTTGGATCCATCAAATTAATTAAAAAAAAAATGGATCGTTTCCCTGAGAAGATCCAATCAAGGAATTTCATCCCTTCCCTTTCTAAAATCATTCTTCTATTTTGTTTTGGATGGTGTCTCATAAGGAAGGATAAATTAAATGGTACGAATACAGTATAGAATATAACTAATAAAACCAAAAAAAGATACTTTTGAGTGGTTAAATATAGATAAAGATATCGGAATGATCTTTATCTTATTGATTACTAATGAAATTATCTTGTGATTTGTAATTAGAGTAATAAGGTATTTATTATGTTCCATCCAAGTAGATCCATACACATTCAGATATGAATACACGAGATTGCACAAAAAGTGTTTTTTCGTCAGACCGGGAAAGTGGTCAAAAGCAAAAAAGGTCCGTTGAGCACCTAATCGCTATGTCATAATAGATCCGAACACTTGCCCCGAATCGACTTCAATATCATAATTGCTCTAGTGAATAACTAAAAAAAAATAAATGGATAGATGGGAGGTAGCAAAGAAGGGAACTAATCATAAATATCTATCTCTCAGAGGTTCACTAAAAACTTGACTGTTGGCAGGTCTCTTTGTATGTGTTGTCCGGAAAGAGGAGGACTCAATGATTATTAGTTCGCCGGAACCAGAAGTTAAAATTTTGGTGGATAGGAATCCCGTAAAAACGTCTTTTGAGGAATGGGCCAGACCCGGCCACTTCTCAAGAACAATAGCCAAGGGCCCTGATACTACCACTTGGATCTGGAACCTACATGCTGATGCTCACGATTTTGATAGTCATACCAGTGATTTGGAGGAGATCTCTCGAAAAGTATTTAGTGCTCATTTCGGTCAACTCTCCATTATCTTTCTTTGGCTGAGTGGCATGTACTTCCATGGCGCTCGTTTTTCTAATTATGAAGCATGGCTAAGTGATCCTACTCACATTGCACCCAGTGCCC